GATCATAGTGGAAGGATTTGAAGTGAAGTTAGGATATGGTGGAGAAAATGTGTGTATGTGTGTGTTTTTTGTGCAAAAATATGCATATTTGTGTGTATAATGTAGGCACATTCAGGTAATACACATGTGTGTTTGACACTATGTATGCATCACACACACGCCCACAACCAGTAAAAAAAATTTAAATATAACAGGTATATTAGGGCAAAAAAAAGTAATTTTTCACATAATAGATCCAGATAATGTCCTGGACACGGTAATCTTTTTGTTTTTTTTTTTAAATCATCATGAGTAGTTCATTTTTTTCCCCAAGTTAATTTCGTTTTGCCAGTGTTGTAATAATATAAAAGTTTTTTGTTTTAAATAAAAAATTTCTTTTGGATTATTATGGCATAAAAAAAGTTTCCTTTGGCCCTCGTTTTAGGGGTTTTTCGAGGATAACCGGGTTTTTTTGGGGGGAGGGGGGGTTTTTCCCAAAAAATTTCTTGTATAAATATCTTTTACGCACGCCCGCACAGGGGGGGCACCTATCTTAGCTTCAGAATTAAGACTTGGCTTCATTGTTATTCCTATTTTATCAAAGATTAATCATTAATATTCTTATGAAAAATTTTTACATGTCTTTTTTAGATTAATTGCTCAATTAATTATAGAATATTGATTAAATTCTCAACTATAACCTTTTGATAATTTCAACGGTAGTCCTCTGGACCGAGTGATCAGTGAATGAAAGAAGTAGCTAATCAATTAACTTGTAGTCGAGGTCATTACCATCCTATCAGACAGTACCGTAACGAAGAAATAGTGGATGAAGTCAACGAAAACTAAAAAGACTTAGCGGACTGGAAATCTTAGTAGGACCCGATCCGCTGCGTAGCAGGATTGGGTCGACAAGTTGTGCCTTACAAGGGAACTAGAGGAAAGTGAGTTCTGACGCGATTAAGAGACGTATGCGTGTTAAGGGTGCCAAATGTCGGTCTGATCAGTTTATGCGGATAAATCTATTTCTGTGCCACAAATCGAACAAAGGTGTATTCTATTAGATCGTTGATTATTTCACGCCAACCAGAAGAATTATCGGAGAATAATAGAAATGTGTTAATGTTTGAATCTGATGTTATGAAATAGGGGAATGTCGATTAATGCTGATTAAGCATAGATAGTTATATTATCGATTAATATTGATTAAACATTGATAAGTTATAGATTATTTGGAGAGGACTGGAAAGTAAAGGAGTATTAATCACTAGCTGATAAGACAGAAGGTGAATAGATGATTAATAGTGAAATTAACCAGTACGGTAGTGGGAGTTAATCAATAATAGGTGATTAAGCATGAGAATATGTTATGAAGTATGTGAATGTCAAGTTATGGTAGATTAAGGTTATATATGCTATGAAATAATAGAATATCTTGATATGTTGATTAAGCAGTATGGTTAATATAGGTTTGGGAGGTTATCTGTTAATGGGGACGTGTTAGATAATAATTGAGAGGCTGTTGGTGGATAAATAGATTAGGGTATAGAATCTGTTAGTGTGGAGTTGAGTGGGTAATGAAATAGGGGAATGTAGATGAATGAGGATTAAGCATAGATATGTTATGATATAGGGGTATATAGATGTATGAGGATTAAGCATAGATATGTTATGATATAGGGGTATATAGATGTATGAGGATTAAGCATAGACTGTCTTATGTATTATATGACAATATATGGGGATTAATTTATGTAATGTATTATGTATTTTAGGCATTATGGGGGTTAATAATTATATGTGATCTAGTCAACTAACGTCATATTTAGTCGACTATTTTCTAATAGAGTTCAGGAAATAGTTTAATAAAAATCTTGGCTTTGGGAGCCAAGGATAAGGGTTTGTCCTCTTTTTCTTGAAAGTGCTTTTGCACTGGGGAGGAATTTCACCTCCGATTTTCGGTTTACAAGACCGATGCCTTAAATAGCTGGGCCACCAGAGCATTGGGTTAAAGGTTTAGTATTTTGTTTTCTCATCAACCGGCGATTGGAAAAAGGAGGAGAAAGAAGGAGAAATAGGTGATGGAGGCGATTTGGCCAATGATAATAAATGGTTGTTCTACGGGTTGTCCTCCGATTCATGTTAGGATAAGGGTATTGGCCACTAAGAGCCAGAATAGAAGCTGTGTGATCGGGCGAAAGGTTAGGCTTCGTAGTTTAGAAGTATGGAGAATGGGGACTAAGAAGAGGATTAGGATTGAAAGGGCAAGGGCAAGTACGCCTCCTAGTTTGTTGGGGATAGAGCGTAGAATGGCGTAAGCGAATAGAAAGTACCACTCTGGTTTGATGTGTGGGGGTGTGACGAGAGGGTTGGCTGGAATAAAGTTTTCTGTGTCGGTTAGGAGGTTGGGTGTGAGTAAGGCTAAGAGGGTAAGTAGGAGCAGGAGGAGAAAGAAGCCGAGGAGGTCTTTAAATGAGTAGTAGGGGTGAAATGGGATTTTGTCTATGTCAGAGGGAAGACCAGTTGGGTTATTTGAACCGGAGGTGTGGAGGAAGAGAAGGTGGACTATAGTTAGGGCTGCGATTAGGAAGGGGAGGAGGAAGTGGAATGTAAAGAATCGGGTTAGTGTTGCATTGTCGATTGAGAAGCCACCTCAGAGTCATTGAACGAGTGTGTCTCCAATATAAGGGAGGGCGGATAGTAAGTTGGTGATGACGGTTGCGCCTCAGAATGATATTTGTCCTCATGGGAGGACGTATCCTACGAAGGCAGTGGCTATAAGGAGTAAGAGGATAATTACCCCAATATTTCAGGTTTCTTTGTTTAGGTAGGAGCCGTAGTAAAGTCCTCGGGCGATGTGGAGGTAAACGCAGATGAAAAAGAGGGAGGCGCCATTGGCGTGAAGGTTGCGGATTATTCAGCCGTAGTTTACGTCTCGGCAGATATGTGCTACTGAGGAGAATGCGGTTGAGATGTCTGCGGTGTAATGTATAGTTAGGAAGAGACCTGTCAGGATTTGGATAATTAAGCATAGGCCTACAAGTGAGCCGAAGTTTCATCAGGCAGAGATGTTAGTTGGAGTTGGGAGGTCAATTACGGAGTTATTGATAATTTTGAATAGGGGATGGGTTTTGCGGGTGTTTGTAGTAGTCATTAAGGGTTTCTATAGTTGAATAACAACGGTAGTTTTTCGGATTAAAGGTCTTAGTTAGAGTCTAAGTAGGAATAATGATGTATGTAATGTTGATTTTAATAGTGAGTTTTGTTTTAGGCTTAGTAGCTGTGGCATCGAATCCTTCTCCTTATTTTGCTGCGCTAGGGCTAGTAATTTCTGCTGGGGTGGGTTGTGGTTTATTGGTTGGATTTGGGAGTTCTTTTTTGTCTTTGATTTTGTTTTTAATTTATTTGGGGGGGATAATAGTTGTGTTTGCTTATACGGCGGCGTTAGCTGCTGAGCCTTATCCTGAGTCGTGGGGTGATTGGTCTGTTTTAGCTTATGTGGTTGGGTATTTTGGAATTCTTTTTGGAGTGGGTTTAAATTTTGTGGTTGATTGAAGTTGAGGGGGTTGAGTGGGAGGTGAGGAGTCTATAGAAATGAGCATGGTTCGTGGGGATTTCAGTGGGGTGGCGTTATTGTATTCTTGAGGGAGTGGAGTTTTAGTTTTAGGGGGTTGAATGTTGCTTTTGACTTTGTTTGTGGTGTTGGAGTTGACGCGAGGGATATCTTGAGGGGCTTTGCGGACGGTTTAAAGTAAGGTGAGGGCTGAGGATAAGGTAAGGGTAAGGAGAAGTAGGAGAAGGTATGTTTTGATTAAGCCTTGTTGAGGGGAGGTTGATAATTTAATTAAGAATGTTTGTTGAATAATAGGGCTTTTTGGGCCGATTTTTTCGTTTCATGAGAGATCAATTATTTGGGTTGAAACGGTTTGGGCGTAAGATAAGCTGAGTTTTGGTGGGAGTCGGTGAAGAATTGAGGGGAAATAGCCTAGTATGTTAGAGAAGTTATGGTAGGATAGGTTTGGGTGGGTTTTGAGTTGGGTGGAGGTTAGGTTTGTCAATTCTAGGGCTAAAATAAGGCCGAGGATTGTTACTAGGAGGGCGGAGAGTTTAAGGAGAGGTGTTATTGTTATGATTTGTGTTTTAGTTGGTGGTATGTTAGAGGTGATGATTAGGCCTGCTAGAATGCTTCCGTAGGCGAGTCGTTTGATTGGGTTAATGAGTAGGGGGTTATTTTCGTTGATGGGTGAAAGGGGTGTGAATCGTGGGTAGTTCATGAGTGAAAAGGATGTTAGGCGTAAGCTATAGATAGCGGTGAAGGACGTAGCTAGAAGGGTTAAAGTTAGGGCTCAGGCGTTAAGGTGTGATGTGTTTATTGCTTCAATGATGGCATCTTTAGAGAAATATCCGGATAAGAAGGGCATACCAGTGAGAGCTAGGCTACCAACTGTTAGGGATGAGGAGGTAAAGGGAAGAAGTTTGTGTATGCCTCCTATTTTTCGAATGTCTTGTTCGTCGTTGAGGCTGTGAATGATGGAACCTGAGCAGAGGAAGAGTATTGCTTTAAAGAAGGCATGTGTGCAGATGTGGAGGAAGGCTAATTGGGGTTGGTTAAGGCCGATAGTGACCATTATAAGTCCTAGTTGACTGGATGTAGAGAAAGCAATAATTTTTTTAATGTCGTTTTGGGTAAGTGCACAGGTTGCTGTAAAAAGGGTGGTTAGTGCACCTAAACATAGGCAGGCGGATAGAACTAGTTGATTATCTTGAATTAGGGGGTGAAGACGGATAAGTAAGAAAATCCCTGCGACAACTATTGTGCTTGAGTGGAGTAAAGCGGAAACTGGTGTGGGGCCTTCTATGGCGGCAGGAAGTCATGGGTGTAACCCAAATTGGGCGGATTTTCCTGCTGCTGCTAGAACTAAACCTAAAAGTGGGAGAGTTAAATCTGTATTTTTGGAGAGGAAGAAGAGTTGTTGAATTTCTCATGAGTTGAGGTTTATAGCTAGTCATGCTATGGCTGTGATCAGGCCGATATCGCCAATGCGGTTGTAGATGATAGCTTGAAGGGCAGCTGTGTTTGCGTCGGCCCGACTAAGTCATCAGCCGATGAGAAGAAATGATATAATGCCTACGCCTTCTCAGCCGATGAATAGTTGGAAAAGATTATTTGCTGTGATGAGAATAAGTATTGTGATTAAGAATAGAAGGAGATATTTGAAGAATTTGTTAAGGTTGGGGTCTGAGTGTATGTATCATAGGGCAAATTCTAGGATAGACCAGGTTACGTAGAGGGCGATGGGAGTGAAAATAATGGAATAGGTGTCAAATTTAAAACTGATATGAATGTCAAAGGTTCCTAAGCTAATTCAAGTTCAATTGGTTGTAATGGATTCTAAGCCCTGGTCTAGGAGAATGAGGAGGGGGAGTAGGCTAATGAAGAAGGAGGTTTTTACAGTTGTGATGTGAGTTGATGGGGAGGGGGAGCTGATGGAGAATAAGGGGAGGATTAATGGGTATGAGAGAATTAAGAAAATTAGGGTGAAGGATGTGTTGAAAATTAGGGGGTTCATAGCCTTAGCTTGGAGTTGCACCAAGAGTTTTTGGTTCCTAAGACCAATAGATGTCTATTATCTTTCTGAGGCATAAGGGAGCCAGGGATTCGAACCATGGGCGGGAGAAATTAGCAGTTTTCCTTGTTCCATACCTCTCTTGGTAGTTAAAAAGGGTTTAGCTTTTATTTTTAGAGCCACAATCTAATGTTTTTGTTAAACTATAATTACAGGATGTTCAGCCTAGAATTAGTTCTGGTTTGGAGATAAGGAGGAGTGAGGGAAGTAGGTGGAAGTAAATTAGTATATGTTCTTGTGTGCGGGAGGGGTTAATTAAGGTGAGGTGGGGAGGAAGAGGGCCTCGTTGTGTAATGATGAATATATATAAGGAGTAAGAGGCAGTTAATAAGACGCCTAAACCAGTTATGATGATGGTTCATTGGGATCATTTGAAAAGAGAAGATATAATAAGGAGTTCGCCCATTAGGTTTGGGGTTGGGGGTAGGGCGAGGTTTGCTAGGTTAATTAAGAATCACGAAGTTGCTATTAATGGGAGAACAATTTGTATCCCTCGGGTGAGGAGGAGAGTTCGGGTGTGTGTTCGTTCGTAGTTGGTATTGGCTAAGCAGAAAAGGGCGGATGAAATGAGGCCATGGGCAATTATTAAGGCGGTTGCCCCTGCGAAACTTCATGGTGTTTGAATGAGGATGGCTGCTACAACAAGACCTATGTGGGTTACTGATGAGTAGGCAATTAAGGATTTAAGGTCTGTTTGGCGTAAACAGGTGGAACTTGTCATGATAATTCCTCAGAGGGCTAGAATTAGGAATGGGAAGGCCATTTCTTTTGTGAGGGGATCAAGGATTGAGATAATTCGTATTATTCCATAACCACCTAGTTTTAGTAGGATTGCGGCTAGGATCATGGATCCGGCGATAGGGGCTTCTACATGGGCTTTGGGTAGTCAGAGGTGTGTTCCGTAGAGTGGTATTTTGACTAAGAAGGCGATTAGACATGCGGCTCATCAGAACTTGTTTGTTCATGAGCTGGAGTTTAGGAGTTGGGGGAATTGAAAGGTGAGCATTGAGAGTGAGCCAAAGTCATTTTGTAAGGCGAGGAGGGCGATTAAGAGGGGTAGGGAGGCTATTAGTGTATAAAATAAAAAATAAATTCCTGCATTTAGGCGTTCGGCTTGGTTGCCTCAACGGGTAATGATGATGAGTGTTGGGATGAGGGTTGCTTCAAATATGATATAAAATAAGATTATTTCAGTAGCACTGAAAGCTAGGATTAGGAGGAGTTGAAGAGTGATAAGAAGGTTAATATAAATGCGTTGTCGAGTGTGTGGTTCGTTGTTAAGGTGATTTTGGCTAGCAAGTAGTATGAGTGGGAGAAGTCAACAGGTTAATGTGAGTAGGGGGGATGAGAGGGGGTCTACTCCTAGGTAGAGGTTGGAGAAATCTCAGCTGACTTCAGTATCTCATTTAAATCAAGATAAGCTGATAAATGCGATGAGAAGGCTGTAGGATGTGGAGGCAGTTCATAGTCATTTTTTGGGGGTGGCCCATGAGATTGGGTAAAGTATAATTGTAGGAATAATAATTTTTAACATTGTAGGAGATTAAGATTTTTTAGTATATCTGAGCCGTGGGTGCGGGTGGTGGCTACTAGGAGGGCTAAACCTGCGCTTGCTTCACAGGCTGAAAATGTTAGAAGAATCATGGGTGCGAGGGAGCAGGTTGGTGTGGTTATTGTTGTGGATCAAAGAGCGATGGCGGTAAATAGGGATAATATTATACCTTCGAGGCAGATGAGGGCGGATAAAAGATGGGAGCGGTTTAGGGCTAGGCCAAGTAGGCTTAAGGCAAAAGCAGAGGAAAAGGTGAAGTGGATTGGGGACATGAAGATACTTATGGGGTTTCACCATAATTTACTAAGCCGAAATCAATAGTCTTAAGTTTGGACTAAGTACCTAGTCTGCTCATTCTAGGCCCCCTTGGAGTCATTCATAAATTAGGCCTGAAGTTAGGAGGAGTAAAATGGTTGTTGCTCAGAAAGAGGTGATGAGGGGGGAGTCGAGTTGGACAGCTCAGGGGAGTGGGAGAAGTAGGGCGATTTCTAAGTCAAAAAGGAGGAAGAGGATAGCAACTAGGAAGAAGCGGAGTGAGAAGGGTAAGCGTGCAGTACCTAGTGGGTCAAAGCCGCACTCATAGGGGGATATTTTTTCGTTATCTGGGCTAAGGGTGGGCAGTCAAAAAGCTAATATCGCTAAGATTAGGGAAATGAGGGCTGTAAGGGCGACAACAAATGTGATGAGGTTCATTGCTTTTCCTTGGGTTTAAACCAAGATTAAATGATTGGAAGTCATTTGTACTAGTTTTATACTAGAAAAGCTTATGAACCTCATCAGTAGATTGAGACGTAAAGGAATAATCAGACTACATCGACAAAATGTCAGTATCAGGCAGCGGCTTCGAAGCCAAAATGGTGCTGGGATGTGAAGTGGTATTGGATTTGTCGTAGAAGGCAAACTAGTAGAAATGAGGAGCCAATTATTACATGGAGGCCGTGGAAGCCTGTGGCGACGAAGAAGGTTGTTCCATAGACGCTGTCGGCTATGGTGAAGGGGGCTTCATAGTATTCTATGGCTTGGAGTGTGGTGAAATAAAAGCCGAGAGTGATTGTAAGGGCGAGTGCTTGAATGGCTTCTTTTCGGTTACCTTCTATGACACTATGGTGGGCTCAGGTGACTGTTACTCCAGAGGCCAAGAGGACGGCGGTGTTGAGGAGGGGGACTTCGAAGGGGTCTAAGGGGTGGATGCCTGTAGGTGGTCAGCAGCCTCCAAGTTCAGGGGTTGGGGCGAGGCTTGAGTGGTAGAAGGCTCAGAAGAAGCCAAGAAAGAAGAAGACTTCTGATGTAATAAACAAGATTATTCCGTATCGCAGGCCTTTTTGGACTGGTAGGGTGTGGTGACCTTGGAATGTTCCTTCTCGAATAACGTCTCGTCATCATTGGATGATGGTTAAGGTTAGCAGGAGGAGGCCTAGGCAAAGTAAAGGGAGGGAGTGGAAATGGAATCAGATGACGAGACCTGAGGTTATGAGAAGGGCTGCTACTGCTCCTGTTAAGGGTCATGGGCTGGGGTCAACTATGTGATATGCATGTGTTTGATGGGCCATTAAACATTTTCTTGTAAGTAGAGACTTAAGAGGAGAACAAACACATAGGCTTGAATTATTGCTACGGCAACTTCTAGGATTGTAAGGAGGAAGAGGATAAGTGAGGTGAGGAGGGCGATTGAAGGCATGATGGAGATTAGGGCAAATGCTGCAGTTGCGATTAGTTGTATTAGAAGGTGGCCTGCTGTGAGGTTAGCTGTGAGTCGGACTCCTAGGGCTAAGGGGCGAATAAGTAGACTAATAGTTTCGATAATAATAAGAATAGGGATTAGGGGGGCGGGTGTTCCTTCTGGCAGGAAGTGGCTTAAAGCAACTGTTGGTTGATTAAATATACCAATTAGGACTGTAGTTAGTCAAAGGGGTAGAGCGAATGCTATGTTTAAGGAGAGTTGGGTTGTGGGAGTGAATGTATATGGGAGTAAGCCCAAGAGGTTAATAGTGATTAAAAATAATATAAGTGCGGTAAGAATTGAGGCTCATTTATGGCCTCCGAGGCTTAGTGGTTGTATAAGTTGATGGGTGAATCGGTTAATGAATCATGTTTGAAGGGTTAATAGGCGGTTAGTAAGTCATTGTTTAGAGGGGGGAGGAAAGATGAGTCAAGGGATTATGATTGCTAGAGCAATGAGGGGGAGTCCAAGTAGTGATGGGCTTAAGAATTGATTGAAGAAGTTTAGGGCCATGGTCAATTTCAGGGGTTTGGTTTTGGCTTTTGGTTATTTTTTGTTGTGGGATTATTATTGAGGAGGTAAGATATTACTTTGTTTGGTATAATAGCTAAGAAAAAAAGTCATGTAAATAGGAAAATTAAAAATCAGGGACCGGGGTTAAGTTGAGGCATGTCATTAAGGGTGGTTAGGAGTCACCAATTTTTAGCTTAAAAGGCTAATGCTGGACTGTTTAGCTTCTTAATGAAAGTTCTTCAAGTATTAATGAGGATCAGTTCTCGAAGTGTTCTAGTGGAACTGCTTCAACTACGATTGGCATAAAACTATGGTTAGCCCCACAAATTTCGGAGCATTGGCCATAGAAGATACCTGGGCGAGAGATGATGAAGGCTGTTTGGTTTAAGCGCCCTGGTACTGCGTCTATTTTAATTCCTAGTGCTGGGACTGTTCATGCGTGGAGGACATCTTCTGCTGTTACTAAGACTCGAATGGGGGATTGTATTGGGACCACTATGCGGTGGTCCGTTTCTAGGAGGCGAAATTGTCCTGGGGTTAAATTTTCTGTTTGAGTTATGTAAGAATCAAATTCCAGGTTTTGGTAGTCTGTGTATTCATAACTTCAATATCATTGGTGGCCAATGGTTTTGATTGTGATGTGGGGGTCATTAATTTCGTCCATTAAATAGAGAATGCGCAGGGATGGTACGGCAATTATAACTAAGATAATTGCTGGGACGATAGTTCAAACGATTTCAATTTCTTGGGAGTCTAGAATATATTTGTTAGTTAATTTGGTTGAAACTGTTGCTACAATAACGTAAAGGACTAATGAGCTAATGAGAAATACGATTATTAAGGTATGATCGTGAAAGTGGAGGAGCTCTTCCATAACTGGAGAGGCTGCGTCTTGAAAACCTAATTGTGATGGATGTGCCATATTAAAGATTCGTGGGGGTTAAACCCACAATTTTGCCTTGACAAGGAAATGTAATAGTTTTACTAGAATCTCAAGAAAGTGACAGAGTGGTTATGTGGTTGGCTTGAAACCAATTAATGGGGGTTCAATTCCTTCTTTTCTTGTTTAGTTAAGGTTGTTGAACTTGAACGAATGCTGGTTCTTCGTAGGTGTGGTAAGGTGGGGGGCATCCGTGAAGTCATTCTACGTTTGTATGGGGAAGTTCAATGTGAAGGATCTCACGTTTTGATGCGAAGGCTTCTCAAAGGATAAATATTATGATGATTACAGCTACTAATGAGATTAAAGAACCGATAGATGAAATTACATTTCAAAAGGTATAGGCGTCCGGGTAGTCTGAATATCGGCGTGGTATTCCAGCTAGACCCAAGAAGTGTTGAGGGAAGAAGGTTATATTGACTCCTACGAATATTACTAGGAATTGTACTTTAGTTCAAGTGGGGTGAAGAGTGTAGCCTGTGATTAAAGGAAATCAGTGGACGAAACCAGCTATGATAGCGAATACTGCCCCTATTGATAAAACATAATGGAAGTGGGCTACAACATAGTAAGTATCGTGAAGAACAATATCGAGGGATGAGTTGGCTAGGATAATACCAGTTAAGCCACCGACAGTAAATAGGAAAATAAACCCTAGGGCTCAAAGGAGTGGTGTCTCTCATTTAATGGTGCCGCCATGAAGGGTTGCTAGTCAACTAAATACTTTTACCCCTGTTGGAATAGCGATAATTATAGTTGCTGATGTGAAGTAGGCTCGTGTGTCTACGTCTATACCTACTGTGAATATATGATGGGCTCAAACAATAAAGCCAAGAAGGCCGATAGCTATTATTGCTCAAACTATACCTATATAACCAAAAGGTTCTTTTTTTCCAGAATAATACGCGACTACATGGGAAATTATACCAAAGCCAGGAAGGATTAGGATATATACTTCTGGGTGTCCGAAAAATCAAAAGAGGTGTTGATAGAGAATGGGGTCTCCTCCTCCAGCGGGGTCAAAGAAAGTTGTGTTAAGATTGCGGTCTGTGAGGAGTATGGTGATGCCTGCTGCTAGGACAGGAAGGGACAATAAAAGAAGGACAGTTGTAATGAGAATAGATCAAACAAAAAGAGGCGTTTGGTATTGGGAGATCGCGGGTGGTTTCATATTAATGATCGTAGTAATAAAATTAATTGATGCTATAATAGAGGAGGCCCCTGCTAGATGTAAGGAAAAAATGGCTAAGTCCACGGAAGCTCCGGCATGTGCTAGATTTCCAGCTAATGGGGGGTAAACGGTTCATCCTGTGCCAGCTCCGGCTTCTACCCCTGCGGAAGCTAGTAATAAGAGAAAAGAGGGAGGAAGGAGTCAGAAACTTATGTTGTTTATTCGCGGGAAGGCTATGTCCGGGGCGCCGATTATTAAGGGAACTAATCAATTGCCGAACCCGCCGATTATAATTGGTATAACTATAAAGAAGATTATTACAAAGGCATGAGCGGTTACGAGCACATTATAGATTTGATCATCCCCTAATAAAGCCCCCGGTTGGCTTAGCTCTGTTCGAATTAAGAGGCTGAGGCCGGTACCCACTATTCCTGCCCATGCACCAAAGATTAAATAAAGGGTGCCAATGTCTTTGTGATTGGTAGAAAATAATCAACGATTAATTGTCACAGGTAAGATGGCTGAGACCCAAAGCGGCGGATTGTAGCCCCGTAGAGGGAGGTTCGAGTCCTCCTCTTACTACTCAGCCCTGTAGTATTATAATACACGGGATTGCAAGTCCCGAGAAGGAGAATAGGCTTCTCCCGGGGCTTCTCCCGCCTCGCCGCCCTGAACGGCGGGAGAAGCTAGATAAAAGTTCGCTGGATTGGACACTTAGCTGTTAACTAAGATTTTATAGGATCGAGGCCTGTTTATCTAGTAAGGTTTTAGCTTAATTAAAGCACTTGGGTTGCATTCAAGAGATGTGAAGTAAAGTTTTGCAAACCTTAGCAGAAATTAAGGGGTTTTCACTCTTGTTTAAAGCTTTGAAGGCTTTTGGTTTATTTGAACCTAAATTTCTTTATGTAGTAGTTAGTGAAAGTATTGTGGGGGTCAATGGGAGGAGAAGAAGGGAGAGGGAGGTTATTAGGGTTAAGTTGGGTTGGATAGTTTTTGTTCGTCATGATGATGAGGAAGAAATTGGGTTTGGGGGGAGGGTGAGGGAGATCATGTAGCATAGACGTAGGTAGAAAAATAGACTAAGTAGTGTTGTTAGAGCTATAATGGTGGCTAGGATGAGGAGATTTTGTTTGGTTATTTCTTGGAGGATAAGTCACTTAGGCATGAAGCCTGTGAGAGGGGGTAGACCCCCTAGAGAGAGGAGTGTTAATATGGTTATGATGGATAGTAGTGGGGATTTAGTTGATGATGTGGAGATTGAATTAATTTTTGTGGTGTTGTTGTTGTAGAGGAGAAGGAATAATGAGGAGGTTATGATAATGTAAATGATTAGATTGAGGAGGGTGAGGTTAGGAGAGTAATGGAGAATAACAGTTATTCAGCCGATGTGCGCGATTGAGGAGTATGCTAGAATTTTTCGTAGTTGTGTTTGGTTGAGGCCGCCTCAACCACCGATGACGATTGATAGTATGCCCATTGATACAAGTAATGTTGGGTTAAGGAGGGGGTAGAGTTGTAGTAGAATTGCGAATGGTGCAAGTTTTTGTCATGTAGATAGGATGAGTCCTGTGAGTAGGTTAAGTCCTTGAAGTACTTCTGGTAGTCAGAAATGTAAGGGGGCTAAGCCAATTTTTAGTGCTAGAGCAATGGAGAGAAGTGTGGTGGAGAGGGGATTAATTATTTCGGTCATATTTCATTGGCCGGTGAGCCAGGCGTTGGTGGTGCTGGCAAATAGGAGGAGGGCTGAGGCAGTGGCTTGTGTAAGGAAGTATTTTGTAGTTGCTTCTGTTGCACGGGGATGGTGTTGATGGATTATGAGGGGGATAATGGCTATTGTATTAATTTCGAGGCCAAGTCAGATTAGTAATCAGTGTGAGGTAATGAGTGTTATTGTGGTGCCTAATCCTAGACTAAGGATTGAGATAGTGAGAATTAATGGGTTCATTAGTAAAGGAAGGATTTTAACCAACATGTTTGGGGTATGGGCCCAAAAGCTTGATTTAGCTGACTTTACTTTAGGAAGTAGTATAGTTGGGAGTACAAAGAGTTTTGATCTCTAGGGTATAGGTTCAAATCCTGTCTTTCTAGTGAGGAAAGGGAATGGTTTTAACATTCGTTATCCACTCTATCAAAGTGGCCCTTTATTCAGGCACTTTTCCGTTTAAGTTATTATTGGTGGGAGGCTTGCTGTAATGATTGGTAGGGTGATGTGTCATAGGATCAGGGCTAGTGTTATTGGTAGAAAGTTTTTTCAGACAAGGTGTATGAGTTGGTCGTATCGAAATCGGGGGTAAGAGGCTCGAATTCATAGAAATAGTAGGGTTAGTGCGGTTGTTTTGAGTATAAGGTTAAGGGTAGCTAGTTGTGGGAAGTGTGGGGTGTAGGAGGCGCCTAGGAATAGGATAGCGGATAGGGTATTTATTAGTAAGATATTGGAGTATTCGGCTAAGAAGAATAGGGCGAAAGAGCCCCCTGCGTACTCAGTGTTGAAACCTGAGACTAGTTCGGATTCCCCCTCTGTGAGGTCAAAGGGGGCTCGGTTTGTTTTTGGTAGTGTTCAGATATATCATATTATGGCTAGAGGTCATGTGGGGACGATCAGTCAAATGGTTTCTTGACTCATGTTAAATGTGTGGAGTGTAAACCCCCCTACGAAGATGGTGAGGGCTAAGAGAATTAGGGCGAGTGTTACCTCGTAAGAGATGGTTTGTGCGACTGCACGGAGAGCTCCCATGAGAGCGTATTTAGAGTTTGATGCTCAGCCTGAGCCTAAAATTGTGTAGACTGTTAGGCTTGAGATAGCTAGGATAAAAAGTAGTCCTAGGTTTAGGTTTAGGATTGAGTATGGGAGGGGTAGGGGTATTCATATTAATAGGGCGAGGGTTAAGGCGAGGGCAGGGGCGGTTAGAAAGAGGAATTGGGAGGAGAAGGAGGGTCGTAGTGGTTCTTTGGTGAATAGTTTAAGTCCATCAGCGATGGGTTGTAGAAGACCGTACGGGCCAACTACATTTGGACCTTTGCGGGATTGTATGTAACCTAGAATTTTTCGTTCAATTAAGGTAAGGAAGGCTGTGGCTAGAAGGATGGGGATGATGAAGGCTAGGGGGTTGATGATGTAGGGAAGGGTGAAGTTTAACATAGTTAAGGAGAGGAGTTGAACCTCTGGATTAAAGAACTTAGGTCTTTCGCATTTACCAGGCTCTGCCACCCCAACAACCGTTATCTTTGGTTTAAAGGTGGCTGCCTTTATCTGCTTGAGTTGGTTTCAGCAGGTTGGGGGGAAGCGTACTTTGGGCATAGGCTTCATTTTCCCGGTCCTTTCGTACTGGGGAAAATACCATCATAGATAGAAACTGACCTGGATTACTCCGGTCTGAACTCAGATCACGTAGGACTGTTAATCGTTGAACAAACGAGCCCTTAATAGCGGCTACACCATTAGGATGTCCTGATCCAACATCGAGGTCGTAAACCCTTTCGGCGATGGGGGCTCTAAGAAAGGATTGCGCTGTTATCCCTAGGGTAACTTGGTTCATTGATCAGGGATCGGGCCCTGGGTCATTGTTCGTTAGATTTTCTATTGATTAGGACTGTAGTCCTAATTTTTGTGTTTAACACATTCGATAAGGGGGTTTTGTTTTTCCCCCTGGTCGCCCCAACCAAAAACAGGTTAAGTTAAGAAATTAGTTTTTAGTTTATACCCGAAGGTAGGAATTTTATGTTTTAAAAGTAACTTAAGTGTTTGAAGCTCCATAGGGTCTTCTCGTCTTATGTTTTTATTCTCGCTTCTGCACGAGAGGTTCAATTTCATTGATTGGAAAATAGAGACAGATAAACTCTCGTGATGCCTTTCATACGGGTCTTCAATTAAAAGACAAGTGATTACGCTACCTTCGCACGGTCAGAATACCGCGGCCGTTAAAAAATCACAGGGCAGGCGGGACCTCTTATACATGAGTGGGGCAAGAGGCGATGTTTTTGGTAAACAGGCGGAGTTTGTGTTTGCCGAGTTCCTTTATTTTCTTTTAATCTTTCCCGGGGACACTCCTGTGTAGGGTTAACGAGGTTTTGTATGGGGTTTTCTTGTGTTTAGTGTTTATGTCATGAGAGCCTCAACTATGGCATCGGTTAATTGTCAGTGATTTAATTCTTTCTGACATACACTGGTGTCGGGGAGGGGGTTATTCCCTCATTACTCATTTTAGCATAATTTCTTTTATAATTAGGTTAATAAAATAATCCAATAGTGAGGTAGGGGGTTGAGAATGAGTATGGGAATTTGTTGGGGCAGGTGAGGCTTGAGCTATGACGCTTGCTTAACAGGTGGCTGCTTTTAGGCCCACTGAGGAGAAACCCTTTAAGAATGTAATCATTACCCTCCTAATAAAGTTGTTTCTTGATTCAAAAAGGCTGTACCTTTTTTGAATAACTCTTAATTTTTACAAGTGAGCTTAGTAAAAGGTTTTTAGTTGCTGGTTGAAAAATTAATGCAGAATTTAAGTTCTTTTTTTGGATGACCAGCTATCACTAAACTCGGTAGGCTTATCACCGCTACTTGGGAGTCTTCCCTCTCTTTTGCTACAGAGGTGGGTTGGCTCTGGGTAAGCTGCTCCGAAGTAGCTCGTTTAGTTTCGGGAGGCTAGGCTAGGAAAAGCTTTTTAGCCTAGTTGTTCTTGCTAAATCATGATGCAAAGGTACGAGGGCGGGTCTCTGCTTCTTTTTACTTTAATGGTTTTTTCATTTCTTTTTCAGCTTTCCCTTGCGGTACTGTTTCTATGGCTCAAAGGTTTCTGTTCTATCGCCCATACTAGGAAGGGAAAAATGTTTTAATTAGAGGACAGAGGTTGTGTGTGTTAGTTAATATTGGGGAACTTAATAAATTTATTTTGGCTAGCTTTGAGGTAGCAAAGTGACCCGGATTGCACGGGAATCTTCTCGGTGTAAGGGAGGTGCTTTACTGATTTAGCTACACTTTGGTTGTTAATCCAAGTGCACTTTCCAGTACACTTACCATGTTACGACTTGCCTCCTCTTGCTAAAAAGTTTTTTTATAAAAGTTAAATATGATTTTTGAGGAGAGTGACGGGCGGTGTGTGCGCGCTCCAGAGCCAGTTTCAGTATAATGTCCTGAAATTTACTTACTGCTAAATCCACCTTTAAGAAGATTTTCATGCTTCTGTTCGTATACCCTGAAAAGGGAATGTAGCCCATTTCTTCCCACTTCATTCGCTACACCTCGACCTGACGTATTGAGGGGAAAGGTCATTTTGCTTACTTTTATGCCCTGAGAGGGTGAGCTGACGACGGCGGTATATAGGCGGTGGTAAGGCAAGAAGTGGTGGGATTGAACGCGGATTATCGGTTATAGAACAGGCTCCTCTAGGGGGGTTTGGAGCACCGCCAAGTCCTTTGGGTTTTGAGCTAGCGCTTGTAGTACTCGGGCGGGTATTAAGGTGGGTTTATTATAACAATGTTTATGGTTAAGCATAGTAGGGTATCTAATCCTAGTTTGGGTCTTAACTGTCGTGAGGTCAAAAGTTCTGTATTTATTTAAAGTTACTTTCGTGAGTGGGTTTTTAAAATATAAAAGCGTATGACAGCTTAATAAGGTTTTAACTTTATTTTATTAGAGATGTTTCTAATCACCCTTAATGCCGTGAAATATTAATTTGTGTTGCTCGTATAACCGCGGTGGCTGGCACGAGATTGACCAACACTATATAACTTTAATTGGGTCAAGCTTACGCTTATGGGACAATGTTTATCACTGCTGAGTTCCCTTGTGGGTGTGGCTGGGCGAGGTGTCATGGGCTATTGGGAATGTGCCTGATACCAGCTCCTAATAAAATGAGGGTAATAATTAGGGCGTTCTCACCGGAGTGCTGAGACTTGCATGTGTAAATTAGGTTAAAATTAATATTGAGGCTAGGACCAAACCTTCGTGCTTGTGAAAAAGATTAATTTTTATCTTGGCATCTTCAGTGCCATGCTCTAGGTTTAAGCTACACTAGC